ATCTCAACAATTAAATATTGTTGGGGAGAACCCTATCATAGGGTTTTCAATAGAAATTAAGGGGTCAAAAAATGAGGAAATGCGGTAACTCGGATTTATCGCGACTATCCATTTCAATGTTTGAATCAAGTTCGACAATTTTCTAGGATAAAGATCTTATCGAAAACTTACAGCAGCTTGCCAAACAAAGGCTAAGAGAAAAAAAAACAAAGGTATGACTGGCATAAAATCTACGATTGGATTCAAAAAAGCATAGGCCTCAGGCAATTTGCCTAAGAAAAAACTACTCGAATAAAGGGCAGAATTAAGACAGATCAAACTAAAGATATTAAGCATAACAGACATTTTGTTCTTGCAGATAATTGCATTTTGATTGAATTCTGGATATAAGGAAAAAGAAAGTTAGTAACGTAGACAAAAAATCCTTCTTTAAATCCACCCAATCAAAAATCTTCTCATTCTCAATGAGAATATAGAAGAAATCATATTTTCATACAATATCTTAATTGAATTATATGTAATGATCAATAAATTCAGTCAGTTAAATTATCTACCTACACTTAGCAAAAGCACAGGAATCGATTCTATAGATATTTGGACTGCAGTTGACAAACAACCAATACTAATAATATTTATTATTCTTTATTAATATTAGTAGAAATGGGGCGTGGCCAAGTGGTAAGGCAACGGGTTTTGGTCCCGTTATTCGGAGGTTCGAATCCTTCCGTCCCAGAACATATCCAATCTAAAAATTGATTTGAACAAATATCAAATAGAAAAATATATATTTAAGGATGGGTACGTTTTGAATCGAGATAATAAAGAATCTATTCCGTAAAGTAAATAAGGGAGCCCTCCCTTTTTATTTATTATTCATTTTTCTGTAGATCTCTTAATTCATCCTAAACAATAGGAAGTTCTTGGTACTAATTGAATTCATTACTCAATAGAGTGAACTATCTTAATAGTAATGAGTTAGGCTAAAAAAAAGAGCAAGGGAAGGTATAAATTTTAATATCTGTGCTTGTCCGAATCTTATTAATAAACAGTCATGTAACTGATTCGTTTTCTTTGAATCTCATTTTGAGGTATTTTTTGTTTGGACCTAATGAAGAATTGAAAATCTATGTAACGGTTGAGACATAGGATAATGGAAAATTTTTTTCATTTTATAGAAAAATTAGATTACCGAAATATTACTGAACCCCGGTTTCAACCTTAAATATTAAAGAAATAGAATTCAATTTCATAAATATTTGGAATGATTCCCTATTAAAAATAGTTTAATCTTCGATACTCAAAAAAGTAGAAAATAGGACAACCTATCTTATTAAGTTAAGTCACTTGAAGATGCAGATTTCATTTCTTCGTGTTATTTTTCTATTTATGTTAAAGATGGGATCTTGCTAAGACTTCTTCAGAAAAGAATATTATTATCGTATAAAAGGGCATAGATTACAATATCTATGCACCATATTGAACCAATGACTATTCATGATTCCATAATTGAATCAACTCCATACCGCTTCTAAATTAGAGGAATGTTATGGTAAAACTTCGTTTGAAACGATGTGGTAGAAAGCAACGTGCGACTTGAAAGACATGATCCGCTGTGGATTCTTACATCCACCATTTTATATAGGTTTATATAGGAATGAAGGTGCTCTTCGCTCGACATCATTTGTTCTGTTCCACAGGAACCTCTCTTGGGTTGTAATGTAAATAGTGCATGATGAAGCTCGAGTAAAAAAGAAAGTATTCATTCGTTTCTCGGGGCAAGGATCTAGGGTTAATGCCAATCAATAAATTGAACAACTTCGTAAATATATCTTTAGAAATCGAAAGAATCCACTTCGAGCAAGTTTCCAATTCAAAAGGACATTTTGTTGGAATTGATCAAACTTTTTGATACAAAGTGTACCACTCGGAATCAGTCGTCCACAGGATTCTTTGATAAAAGGAAATCACAAAAAAAGGTATGTTGCTGCCATTTTGAAAGGATTAAGAAACACCGAAGTAATGTCTAAACCTAATGATTTAAAACAAAGGATCCTAGAACAAGGAAACACCATTTTAATTGTCTCAATAACGGAATCAGATTAAAGAATATAAATAGATTTGAAACGAGACAAACAAAAAAGGGGTAAAGACTACTCAATAAATAAAGATTTTTCTTTGAACTATTTGACAGTTATCCAACTTGAGTTATGAGTACGAATGAACGGTTTCCTTTTTTAAGAAGGAATAAGAAAAGGGTGAATGGAATTAAATAGGAGTCTAATTCATTTGTCATTTATTAGAATTCCATACACAGACAAAACTTCAAACCAAATCATTTTATCTTGAGCCGTACGAGGAAAAAACTTCCTATACGTTTCTCGGGGGGGTATTGTTCATCTATCCCAATGAGCCGTCTATCGAATCGTTGCAATTGATGTCCGATCCCGAAGAGAAGGAAAAGATCTTCAGAAACTGGGTTTTTATGATCCGATAAAGAATGAAACTTATTTAAACGTTCCTTCTATTCTATACTTCCTTGAAAGGGGTGCTCAACCTACAGAAACTGTTCGGGATATTTTAAAGAAGAAGGGGCTTTTTAAGGAACTTCGCCTTAATCAAACGGAATTCAATTAAGGAAATACAAACAAATTAAGGGGGGGATACAAAAAAAATAATATATAAGTTACTACCCCCTTTTCCGCTCTATATCGATTTTATCATTATATATTAACATTTTAGAACGACAAAACTTTCTTTTTTTTCCTATAAAAAAACGTGGACATTCCCTTCAATTGGTCAGTTTCATTGGAACTCTACTAATAAAATAAAAAAGGAATCAAGTTTGCTTATTCCACCGAGATTTTTTTCACTTCTTACTTTTTATTTCTTTCTCCGTCTATACTTTTTATATCTTTTTTATATCTTTATATCTGTGTAGGTTAGAATTAGATATATTATATGGTGCCAGTCTAACACAAGTTCTTATTTAATAATATTAAATATGAATTTGAAATAAAATTAGAAAAATTCTATTTTGAGTTAGTTTTTTCCATTGTATTCTTTTTTTGTCAACATTTATATTGACAACAGTGTATCGAACAAATATAATTCATCGTAATAAATGAAGTGGATCTTTTTATTTCTGGCCCATAGGTTTCGGTTTTACTTTCATGTGGGTCCTTTGATACAAGGATACTAAAGGGTCCTTTTTATTGTAATTGTAACTTATTAAAAAGTAGATAATCTAAAATAAGAGGGGTCTATTCTATCTATTTTGCATTTCTCTATACTTTTTCTCTTTATTTTTATTCTGATTGTATCTACACATTTTTTATTTGGGGGTTGCTAACTCAACGGTAGAGTACTCGGCTTTTAAGTGCGGCTAAGATCTTTTACACATTTGGATGAAGGGAAGGATTCGTCCATACCATCGGTAAAGTTTGTAAGACCACGACTGATCCTGAAGAAAGGGAATGAATGGAAAAAAGAGCAGGTCGGAGCAACGGATAGTTCTGAGAATATTTGATTTTGATCGGGCTAAAACCTTGTTGGAATTCTTGGAAGGAACAAAATGAAGTTGGGTCGAATTAATAAATGGATAAGGCTCTAGGGCTTCAATTTCAATTCATTATAATAGGGAAAGAAAAAGTAACGGGCTTTTGTTCTTGATTTGAATAATTTAATTCCCCATCTAATTACATGTTAAAAATATATTAGTACCTGATGCGGGAAAGGCTTTCCCTCCATGAGTAGATTCTCTTTTTTTATTTCTGTTAATGAATCCTAATTATTGCCATTCTCTAATCCTAATATAGAATGGAGATGCGTGTGTAGAAGAAGCAGTATGTTGATAAAGACAGTTTTTTCCAAAATCAAAAGAGCGATTAGATTGAAAAAAAAAATAAAGGATTTCTAACCATCTTGTTTTATAACATAGTCTAGTGAAATGGAAAAAAGAGAGGGTAGAGAATCTGTTGGTAAGTTTATCTGTCTCCGAGGTATCTATTTTTAGATAATACCTTGTTTTTACTGTATCGCACTATGTATCATTTCATAATCCTCCCAATCTTCTACTTACTTTTGGTTCAAATAGAATTTCAAATGGAGGAACTTCAAAGATATTTACAGCTAGATAGATCTCAACAACACGACTTTCAATATCCACTTATACTTCAAGAGTATATTTATGCACTTGCTCATGATCATGATTTAAATCAATCCATTTTTTTAGAAAATTCAGGTTATGACAAGAAATCTAGTTTACTAATTGTGAAACGTTTAATTACTCGAATGTATCAACAGAATTTTTTTTTTATTTCTGTTAATGATTCTAACAAAAATCAAATTTTCGGGCGCAACAAAAATTTATATTATCAAATAATATCCGAGGGATTTGCATTTATTGTCGAAATACCATTTTCTCTACGACTAATATCTTCTCTAGAACGGAAAAAGACACTCCAATCTCATAATTTACGATCAATTCATTCCATATTTCCTTTTTTAGAGGACAATCTTTCACATTTAAATTGTGTGTTAGATATACTAATACCTCACCCTGTCCATCCGGAAATCTTGGTTCAAACTCTTCGTTTTTGGGTAAAAGATGCCTCTTCTTTGCATTTATTACGATTCTTTCTATACGAGTATTGGAATACTTTTATTATCCTAAAGAAAACTAGCTCTTCTTTTTCAAAAAAAAATAAAAGATTTTTATTCTTCTTATATAATTCTCATGTATATGAATACGAATCCCTTTTTTTTTTTCTCCGCAAACAATCTTCTCATTTACGATCAACATCTTCTGGAATCTTTCTTGAACGAATCTATTTCTATGGAAAAATAGAGCGTCTTGTAGAAGTCTTTGCTAAAGATTTTCAAAGCAACCTTTGGTTGTTCAAGGATCCGTTCATGCATTATGTTAGGTATCAAGGAAAATCCCTTTTGGCTTCAAAAGAAACTTCTTTTTTAATAAAGAAATGGAAATATTACATTGTTTT